GGTTCTGCATTGACAAGCAAGAAGAAAGGACTTGTCTCATTGAATTTGAGGGCAAAAACCCAACCTGGTAAAGAGGGTGGGGAAGGAAGCGCGAGATCCGGTCATTGAGAACAAGATATTGAAAGCTTCAAACTAGTAGTCCTATACTATAAGGTATCAAAATGTAGTTTCCAGAGGCAAGCCGAAGCATAGAAGGTTTCTCCTAAAGAGTCTCTCTGAGTAGTCTAGTCTCTCAAAGCACAACGAGAATGGCTCTGACTAAGCATCTGGTGAGGGATCAGCTGTGAAGCTAGAAAAGCCAGATGAGGCTGGTGACATGTTCAAATTGTACTTTTTGTGACCAATATCTGATCGAGAAATGAGTTGATGAACCCTCATGGGTGGTCTTACCAGAGGTAGTAATTTCTCCATTTTTCGATGATCCAACGTGCTAAGGGAATTCATGTTCTCAGTATTCACCACTACCAGTAGATGCTCCTTGATTCTTCCTTTAAAAGAGGATCTAGCCCTGCCTGCTTCGGAAAATGCCTTGCTGGCGAACTATTATACTATAGAATAGTACCTTTTCGGAGGCATAAGGCCGCGTTAAGTCCAGTGTGCTAAAAATATGGCCCTTGATCAAGGGAATTTACATTGCGACTCCTAAAGAAGAGGGGCTTTCGCACACAGACATTTTTGACAACTTCCAGGATGTGTCATAAAATAGGTGTACACAACACAAATTCGATGAGAGAAACTACCCGGGGAAGGGGCTTTTTAAGCTTATGCTTAATGCCTGCTGCTCTGAAATTCGAGTTTTCGCCTCGTAACCTGGGCTTCAGCTTTCTTCATAGAGAGAGGTGATAGTTTAGCATCTTTATGTTGCCTGACTCCTAAAGCCTTCGAGGTTTTCAACACCGAGCCTTTCCTAGCAATTAATTTGACCTGGGTCCTTAGACTTCTGACTAACATTATCCTGATGAGAACGTCGACTAATCCCAACTAACCGGTTATCCAGTACCTCTAACTGGACTTGGTTGAGGGGGTCCAGAAGATGGGAAAGATAAGGAACCCAGTTTTGTACCTGGTTTACGTTTGGAAGCCTGGCTCAGGTTACCAAAAACACCTTGATCTTCTTACTTGACCACCATCAAAAATCTGAACCTCCACTCCGACATCCAATGGTACAGAGTGAAGGTCCAGGAGATCTTCTTCATGGCTTTGAATACAGCTGAGAGCATTCTGTATAAATTGTTCCATTGTAGCTGGGCTAGGAGTTAGTAAGTGTTTGAGCTCCTCCTCCCTGGCTTTCTGTCACTTTTATTTTATGGGCTAGTTTCCTTCTAAAGAAAAGAAGGACGCCCGTCTCCCCTTGCCACTCTGGCGGCCTTTCTGGCCCATCTCATCCGCTTTTTCCCATATCTTCTGTCAATAGAATCCGTTTTTTCATCTTTATCCCTACCGCTACTTTGTCCTGGCCTTGGTCCCTGCAGATCTTCTCACATGACGGTCAGAAGGCGTTTGGGCAAAGGAAAATGATAGTCGCATCCCGTTCCTCGCAACATGATTATCAAAATCACATTAGCTTTCCTCCGTGTCGCTGACGTCAGCCCCTACTTCAATTAAAGCTCGCTCAGTGTCCGGAATCGGGACCCGGGTGGACCATGGTAACTCGGCGAGTCACTGACTCACTTCGTTCCTTGCCTCCCATACTGACCTCAACCTGCTTTCTCTTTTTCTTGTTTTAGACTTGTTTCTATGGGCCCCCCTGCTCTTTTGTCATAGCTTTCCGGGAGAACTACTAGCCTTTCGCCTTTGTTTGCTTGATGTGAGTTGAGTGCATTGCTTTCAGGAGATGACTGCCTCTTCCCCTTAAAGCAAAGTAGAAGAAAGTCTGAAGCCTTTCTATGACTAGCGTTAGGGCGACCTGTAACAGCCTGGAATGGAACTGGAAAAAGAAAGACAGGGAATCTATTATACAAGGCTCCCCAGGGCCATCGAAGAAAGCAACTGGATCGAAGAGGGAAGATGAACTGGCTTCTAAGGAACCCGCCCTATAGATCTTGCCCCTGCCTGCTGGCTTATTTGATACAGCTTGAGATACTCCTTCAAACGGGCTTGCCTTGGCACAGCTCTAAAGGCTTTCGCTTTCCTCCACTTTTCCCGCTGCTTTCAAACGTCACTTTACTTTCTAAATAGAAATCCATCTGGAACTTTCTTACTCGCTAGCTAGTGCTTTGTTTTCAATACTCCTTCTTTTCTTGTCCTGCACTCTCTAAATGGTACAGCAAAAAGCGTATGCTAAAAGGAAACAAAAAATACAGATTCTATCTCTTATGGCCTTCCCGGGAATCAAGGGGAGACAGACAGGAAACTAGATCCCTAACTGGCCGGGAAGAGGCTATTCAGAGTGCTTTACAGAGCCTGGTACGACTTCCTATTGGGCAAAGACTCCACATTGGCAAGGCTACTACTGCTTATCCGTAAACAACTACTGTTACCGGGACAGAAAAGACTCCTAAAAGGGGAACCCTAGTAGTGTCCAATTCCTACACTGCGAATACTCTACCAGGAAAGAAAGGTACTACATGTAAGGCAACTCCTACTGCCTACAAGGGGCTTCAGACTGCTAACCAAGAATGGATGGAAATGCGGATATCCCTTTATTCTTATCCATAAAACCCCTTATCCAACGGAAACTTCTATTCAAAATTCCCCATTAAATAGTTTGATTTAGACACTCTAGATGCCAAGGAACTGGCTGCACAATCAAAGGAAACTCGACTGTAAACTATGCCCCTATTTGCTCGCTTATGGATCGATACTATCCCAAAAGGCTAACTACCACTCTATTATCTATGGCCCAACTAGCCCTATTACGCGGAATACACAGCAAAGGCAATTACAACTTCAAAAGGATAGTCCGGCAACTGCTGGCTGTCGACGAGGAGGAGTCAACTAGCGATGCCAGCTTCCGAAAGATTATGATTTGAATAAATATTTCCTTCCAAGGCCAGTTCTTCAAGTTCCATTGCATTAATGAATCCGGCTGGAAAGACCTACACCTACTACCCTTTATTTAATTTAATCTTCCCCTTTTCATAATAATAAGGTAAGCTTGGGTTCCAAACCTTTTGTTTGATATGCGGTCTCGCTATTCTTTCTTTGTTTGCATTCAAAGGTCTTGTGCCTGCGCTATCGAGTCACGTGCCTAACTTTCCAAAGAATGAATCAATGAATATGGTAGAGGAGTCAAGAAGGAAGGACTAGAAGCCCCTCAGAGGCACTCGAGGATACCATTCTGATAGGGCCTGTCCCGCCCATTTATTTAGCTTCACCATTGTTGCGCTTATCCTTATCCGACTTCGATAGCATGGTCTTTCAAAGCTAATTATCGGGATGGGGTCATGAGATTCCAATCTTTGGAAATCTGCACTTCCTGATAAAAAAGAAGTCGAATTGGCTGAGGGAATAGGATTGTTTAAGAGAGGAGATAGCGATCGAGTTCTGACTTTATAAGTGAATGAGTTGCTCTCTAGCTTCCGGAACTACTACTGTCCTATGGCATCGTAAGAATAAGACTAGTAGGGGCTTAGACAGAGCTTTTATACTAAACCGTAGTTTCGAAAGCCTTTCTATATATTCTACCATTATCGAATCCATTTCTTCTGTAGACTCGGATCCCCTGCTGTGTTAAGAGAACTGCTCTTCTTGCTAGAGGAGAGGTAGGGAAGGCGAATCCCGTTTCAATTAGTCTGCGTTGGTCTAGTTAGTTTTTTCTAGTATGGCCTATCTGAGTGAACTACTCCTTTCTGTCTGCCACTATCCGAGGGAAGCGAGCTGTTGCCTATCGACTTGTTTTCGTGCCGTAGCCGTAAGTGAGATTCTGGTTAAGTATTTCTATTCGTTATCTGTATGAGCCAGGTGCATTGCTTTACTAAAAGCCTGTGATATTGACGTAACGGCCACATCTCATCGTACGGAGAGGCCCCTGCAGATTGAGGGCAGGACATCGATCATTTGTTAATGGTCAAGCGAGGTCTGGGGCTCATTCAAAGTAAAATCAAGGGGAGGGGCTCCTTCGTTGCCTTAAGTAGAGCTGGGCACTACCAACCAAAGGCGGGCTAGCACGTGTCAGGTGATGACGACGCCGTAAAATGATTTTTTGATGAATTGTTGGAGGAACTCGAATCAGAATCTCCTCAGGCTGATTCGGTCATCTTGGACAATGTAATGTGTCCATCAACCGTATCAGAGAAATGAACCGCGACCTCCGGAAAAATGGAATTGAGCCCAAAAGCTTTAAAAAGTTTATGAACCGGTGGAGGCCGAAGTTTAGACCGCTCCCAGTAGTTCATATAGGAGCTATAGCCGTTTCATTCCTTTTCATTGTTATGATGGTCCCTAAAGAGGGATACACCACAGAAGGAATTAATATGCTGCTTACTGCTCAATCAAAACAAAGGAATAGAAATTACACCATGAAAAAAAGTCCTGAAATGGCAAAAAAAGGAGGAAGGATTTCTATTCATGATGGACTCTCTACACTGAACACAAGACTATACCGCTTTCGGAAAATCGTTGCTCAACTAACGTAAAAGTAAGATCACTGAACATGTTATACAACCTCGTGAACATTACAACAAAGAGATCTGTGTTAAGCATATAGCATATGTACTAAAGCTTTAACTGCTTAACCAGCTTTCAGTGCTCTAAGCTTCTCTCTTTCTAATTGACTTTCTTCTTTCGTTGGACGGACCCGCAGATCAAACCTGTCTTTCATGCCCGGGAAAATGGCATAATATAAATATCCGTGGGCAAAGAGGAACCCGAAAGTTCAGTCTCAGGGACATTCCCAGAATCAACTGCCGGTGTCAGGTTTTCGGGAATTGAATCAGAATAGGCTGCACATGAACTGGTCAAGTGAAGTGAATGCCTATTTGACTACTGGGATGGGACTCCTTCTTTGTGACTGATGGATTCTAAACCTGGGGCATGACAAGGGCTTGTTCTCGACTCGAATGCCCGATTTCCAATATCGAGGAGTGGAGGGAAGCAAGGAATTGATGCAAGATAATGCCCTGCTAGTATTTACTTACACAGAAGAATAAGATGGATAGAATGGGATTTCAAGGCAAAATAGCCTATATAAATAAGATAAAGAGTTCCCCAGCTTGAAGTCAAGGAACTTCTTCCACTAGTGGGACATGCCCAGCAGCTCCTTCTGTTCAGTCTATGATCTCGATTGTGGGTGGGTTCGTTTATGCAACTCTTTCTTCGATTGCTTCAGCTTGAGAACCCAGACTGGCATGACAGCTGCCCATCACCATAGGTAATAGCATGAATACTTTATCTCCCCTACATTTGCCGAGTGTTACTAGACTCTTGAACATCAAGCTCGCGAACTGGCCTATCGCCCTAATACTTGACTTTTTGGGCGAAGGGCGGGTGTGAGCTGACCCAACTCGCCAACGGGGATGGCTATCCAAGGGCTTAGTAATCTTCCCTTCTGGCATAGAGGCGTTCGCATATCATTTCTTAGCTTTCCGCTTATGAATCTGGTATGCCAATGGTTGAGCTTCCATTCCGGGATTGGACCAAGTAGGGTTTCCTTCATGTTGGCTATTATCTTAAACACTTGGCGTATTAGTTTGTAGTGAACTTGGCGAATTACTACCAACTGAAGATCTTGGTTCCTCGTATGAAGAGGTTCCAGCACTAGTTTTACAAATAGACTTACGGACCTCTGTCTTTTTAGAAGTACATAACTTAAATATAGGATACATTACACTGCTAGACTTAATATTACGCGGCTCATAGACGCTCGCGAGCATACAGGAAAAGAGTAAACTGTCTGAGTATAGCTAACTTAAAAAGAGATCTTTATCTTGCGGGGTATACATTATTTTATATAAATAACGTTTCATTTTTGCACGGGTTCTCATCAGTAAGAAGTCATTCAATTCAAGTATACTTATGCTTCTCTTCAACAATTTCATAAGTAGTATGATTGGCTCGCTAAAAGGTAACCCAAGTTATGAGTTTTTTTTAACCTATCTTCTCTTCTAAACTCAGAAACTTAACAACCCTTTGGAAAGGGGAGAATGGGATCTACTTAGTGCTCGGGGAAGACCCTAATTACTCGTAACTGGGGTGGTTCCCGTACAGAGCCCTCAAGAGAGCAGTTGCTTGTTCGCCAAGAATCAGCCTCACTCTCCTAAGACTTATCAAAGTAGAATCTTAGGTCATGTGATCGCTTAATTCGTCGATCATGTATCTAACTCAACCTGTTCACCTTTCGTCGGTCCGACCGACGATCCAGTTTCACTTCAATGATAGGAATCCTCGATTCGCATCCCCTACTTGCTTGGTATTTGTTTTGGTTGGGCCATATAACTTTCTAAGAGGTAGCCCGTAATTGAGGGAATCCGTATCGGTATTAGTGTCTCATAAGGAACAATTTGAATTCCCCTCTCAAATAGGCAAAATAGAATTCGAAACCAACAACAATTTAGGCACCCAAAGATATGATGTATGTGAATAAATTCCTCTCCTCTCTTCGATAGTTGAAAGAACTCTAACTGAAATCATCCGTGCCAACGAGAAAGCTCAGTTGAAGGACGATCAATGGCAACTACTGAAAAGGACACAATCAATAGCACCTTTTGAACAGACTTCCTGCAACCAACTATAGTACAAGGCTGCTTTCCGCACTTAAAGAAGGCAAAAAGCTGTCAACAGGGGCAATGCCGGGGGAAGGAAGCAAGCAGAGTAAAAGGCGGGTCAAACTCACATAAGCAGAGGGGTTCATGAAAAGCGAGAAGACATGCCGTAGGGGACTGACCAACTATGAATAGATCTTACTTACGGGTAAGATTAGGAACATCTATTAGTCCGTATCGTGGGTCTACTTGTTACAAAAGGCGAACATCCCCATTCCAAAACATTGACAGAGGTCCTCAGACAGACATCGAAAAGGGGACGAAAAGAGTCTATTTACCTTTACAATATTCCGGAATGTATCATGGCTCTATCTATTCATTTTTTTTTGACGAAAAAAAAAGAGTTCTGCATCTCTCCGAGGCTGGGGAAGAGAGAGCGGGGGGCTACGAGCCCTCTCCCGTTGTTGTTCCCGGACCACCCATACCCTTCTTTCCCCTTCGCCCGGCCCGGTGAGATCAGATTTCTCGAACGAAGTGAAGTGATAGGAAGAGAATACTGCTGGCGGGAGATCTCTATTCATTAAACGCCCTTTACTAGTAAGGGGAAAACGCAAGTGCACTCCTGCGCACCAGCTGAAGAAAGGAGCTTTGGAAGCTTACCTTAGAATAGGGTTCAAAATCTATCAACCGAAGAAAGGGGCAAGCTAAAACCTACTCAACACAAGTTAGTTGCTGGGTCGAAGTATTGCATTCTCCATCTGCCCGACAGCAGCAGGGGGGGTTCGATTCCCGTTATACGCGATGTGGCGAAAAAGACTGATTCAACGAGATATGCCTTGCCTGCATTAAGATTTAAAACTTGTCGTCTACTTTTAGGAAATGTTTGGAACAGAGAACTTACAATAATACAACGCCGCATTCTCAAAAGATTGAGAAACAAGAAAAGATCTATTAAGAGAAAGATTTATTCGAGAAAAAATCTTAACAGTTACATCCAATCACAAACTACACGAAAGTTGTCCCTTTTTCATAGAGATTTACCCATCACAGAGATGCACAGAAGAAGAAAACGATCATATATCCCTTTTCTACTCAATCCAGAAACAAGATCGGACGTTATTCCGGTTCGTCTCCATTTTCGTGAAACTATTCCTCAAGCAAGGCAGACGATAAGTCATCGAAGGGTTTGTGTGAATAATAGAATGGTAAACATTATTCATTTTAAAGTGTCCCACGGTGATATAATATCTTTTCAAGAAAATGATGCGAGAACCGAAAAAATCATAGGCAAATTTCTGGATCGCCCGGTAAGAATGTGGAGAAGAACCAAAACAGAATGGTTCCGAAAATTCAAAACGTTGAAGGGATGCCGCCTACTACTAAAATCCCAGTTTTTACAACAGTTGCGTTCTTCTATGCAAGAAGAAGACACAAAGAAGTTTGGATCCAAAAAAGTATGCTTAGGCAGTTATTTCGATGAGCACAACAGAATGAAGAGGAATTTGTATCATTTCAAATCCTTATTCTTATCGAAGAGAAGGAACGAGAAAAACAAAAATATTCCTACTCGAACAAGAAATCCTATAGTTTACAACTCTTCTTTATATAGTAATTCGACCTATTGCTCCGCATCCCCCCATCAGTTTACTATGAAGAGAAAAATCAAAAGAATCGAACTACCTACTCATTATTCGGAGGTGAATCATAGAACACCAAAAGCTGTGGTATTTTATGGACCTAACATAGGTCACATCCCTCACGACATAAGATTGAAAGATCCAAACCTTCTTCTTCGGAGCGGAAACGAACGTGGCCAAAACATATAAAGATCGGCGTAATCCCTCATAAGAGATATATCTATCCGGATAGAGGATAGTTTAGATCTCTTATGAGATAGATCTTTCTCCATATAGATAGGTATCTTCGTGGATAGAGATAAAGATAGGGATCCATCTAGATCTTGAATCACTATTTCCATTTTTTTTCTTGACGACAAGTTTTAAATCTTAATGCAGGGCAAGGCTGCCAAAGTCGTTTTTCAATTATTAGGATCGGAGCGTAGACGAAGCGAGCAGAGCCCAGGAAAAAGGGAAGCCCGTCATAAAGCAGTCTTCTACTTCTAGTCGACTGCTGGCCTGAGAGAAGGCGGCCTCTCTCGAGAAACATGGCAAAATTTCTCTTTTGGGTAGGTGCAGTAAGAGCAGAGGAGATCAGATACACGGAAACGAAGACCTTCGAGCACAAATATTGAACCGGGAATAAAAAAGGGGAAAAAAGGAAAGTCTAAGTACATATGGCACGAAAAGGAAATCCGATTTCGGTAAGACTTGATCTGAATCGTAGTTCAGATTCAAGTTGGTTCAGTGAGGGCGACCGCGAAAGTCACCGAATGGGTCAGTCTTTTCCTTGTCCCAGATTTTAAATAGAAAAAGGCGTGGGAGGACGTTGCGGATGTCCGGGGCGGACACGACTTCTTCTATTCTAAGGCTAGAAGACCACTGAAAGACACCCAGGACTAGAGCATGTCGTGAAAGAAGCACACTCGGCGGGCGTGCTTCGACCGTGTCTCCGGGGCAGAGTTGAATGTAGATATCATGAACGCGAGGTGCAGGATACCAGGCCGAGAAACCCGGGCAACCACTCCCCTATGTGCCAATCGCTAGCGCATCCAGGGCCCCGGCGCCCAGCTCAGCTGGAGAGGCCTAGCCTGATCTGAGAAGTGCTAATTCGGTTCGGATAGACTTCATTCAAGAATGCCGCCGCCCTTGGAATCAATAAGAAAAGAAGTGCTAAGTTTCAGATCAGTGAATAACCTGAAACGAAAAAAGAGACATTTATCGCTCGGCCCCTAAAGCGCACTATGCTCCGCTTCAACAAATGAGAGTTTTCGGTGGAACCGGTGAACCACGCGAGCTGGTTAGATGCGTGGGGCAGAGGGCTCGTAGTACCTGCTAGCGCAGCTATGCAGTAGAAGGGAAGGAGCCTAAATCGACCCCCTTCTTTCTTTTTTTTCAAAGAAAAAAAAGCAGTACAAGGAAACTTTTATTTAAGTCGGATGAGACTAAGCAGCTACCGACCGTTCCGACGCACCCTTGACCTATCTTGATAAAAACCAAAACCCTATCTAAAGGGAGCCTAATTTAAGCTGTCAAACAAATGATAGAATGGAAAATAAAGAATAACCACTAGTAGGGATATGGGTGGAGTCTCGTTCAGTAAAGAGAGTTGTAAATTCGTAAAAGAGGATAGGAGCCTTTACTTTCAAATGACAACTGCCTCTTCTTGCTGCGAGGGCGTTGCACGAAACCAAACCGCCCCCCGCCCGATCAAGTACCAGTTGCTTCGCAGGTAGGCCCACT